AGTAAAAGAATGGTTGGGACAACAAACATCCATCTCGTTCGTACTTTGGATATCAATATAACCATCCAAGGCTGTTGAAGTGACTAATTCCTGGAAATTAGGAGGCGTTGAAAACAAAGAAATTGTTGGAGTTCTCATTTCTATCTAGTCCCAACACGCTTGATGTTAAGAAAAGGTCTCTTGCAGGAAGGTTGGCTAGAGATTTCTTGTAAAAACACTAGCCCTGCTCAGTTCATAAGGAGAATCTTTTCATCTTTTTTGATTTCATGTATTATTCTCCTTATGCACATAAGGGAGGAGCCGTATGAGATGAAAATCTCACGTACGGTTCTGGAACGGAGATTCTTTTAATTGAATGGCGACCGTAACGGATGTCAGCTCAATCCGAAGGAAATTATGCGGAAGCTTTACAGAATTATTATGAAGCTATGCGACTAGAAATTGATCCCTATGATCGAAGTTATATCCTATATAATATCGGTCTTATCCATACAAGTAATGGAGAACATACGAAAGCTTTGGAATATTATTTTCGCGCACTTGAACGAAATCCATTCTTACCACAAGCTTTTAATAATATGGCCGTCATCTGTCATTACGTGCGACTATCTTCACTATAGAAGTAAAAAAAAAAGAAAAACAAAAAAAGGCTTTCTACATATGCATCGTCTAAAACAACGATTTTTATCAGCTGTAGCAAAAAAAGAAACTTCATAGAAGTTGAAATATGAAGAAATAGATATGCCTAGCTACTTTCTTCTATGGATAAATAAAAGGATCTAATTGTTAGAGGAAGCACCGTAAAGATCAATTAGTGAGGTTTGGGGCCGATCCAATAATAACTGCGTACTTATATCATGATGGTAGATATACTTATCTCGTGATGTGAGAGAAAAATTAGGAATCAACTTATGTAATAGAGTTGATCCACTAAAGGCTTGAGCAGCGGTGTAGGATCAGATCCCAAAGATAGTAAGTCTTTTCTTTCTTAGGAAGGAAAGTCTTTTTCAAAAATTCTATATAAATTTCTATACGAAACCGAGATAGTTACCTTTCAAAAAATTCTAACGATATGAAGAATTTTTTCTTTTGAAGGTGGGAAAAAAGATAAAACGAAATAAAAATAAAACGGATTATTAATCCAAATTGAATCCAAATTTCAGTTTAAAACTCATGTAATGAACCTCTTTGGTTAACTCGAAAAATAGGATAGATCCACGAGAAATCCCATTCAGTAGATATGGTAACAGGATACCAAAAGAATTGAGGAGCCGTATGAGGTAGGAAACTCTCAAGTACGGTTCGAAGGGAAGGAATTAATCCACCTATTCCGACCGAGGAGAACAGGCCATTCGCCAGGGAGATTCTGAAATTGCGGAGGCTTGGTTTGATCAAGCCGCTGAGTATTGGAAACAAGCTATAGCGCTGACTCCTGGTAATTATATTGAAGCACAGAATTGGTTGAAGATCACAAGGCGTTTTGAATAAAAGAATAAAAGAAAACGCCTTTTCTTTATTTAGTATTTTATTTAGTATTTAGTTTATTAATTCTATTCTTTCGATTATTTTATTTATACTATTATTTTATTTCTATTTAGTTTAGACTATTATATATTTGGTATAATTACTTGTAATTGTTTGTTGGCCTCAGTAGTCAAATAAAAAAGTGGATCATTCCTTTGCTTTAGGAAAAGAGCCAATCAAAGAATTTCATTATATCCCTTCTAAGCATTCTATTTCATATTATATGTCGTAAGGACAAAATAAAATAAGGGATAGAGTATAAAATAGACTTCTTTCTTTTTTTTTATTTATTAAAACAACTTTCAATTAAAACTAATTCAATTAAAACTAATATAAAATAAATAAACCTAAATTAAATAAATATGTAAATTAACAAGTCAATTATTCAAATTTATTTAAATCTATATTGTGATGTTTCTTAGCAATGGCTGCTCCCGTGATTTGAAATATCGTAATTCATATCATCAGGTTGTACAAAAAGATCGTTTTTGCATCAATCCAAGGCTACAAAAGGGTTTTATGATATTAAAAAGGTCCGTTGAGCGCCTCACGACTATGTCATAATAGATCCGAACACTTGCCCCGGATTGACTTCCAGATCATAATTGCTCTAGTAAAGAACTACAGAAAATAGATAAATGAGAGATAGAAAGATAGAGGAGAAACAAACTAATTCTAGAAATATCTCTCAAAGGTTTACTAATTATTTGACTGTTGGCGGGTCTCTTTGTATGTGTTGTCCGGAAAGAGGAGGACTCAATGATTATTCGTTCGCCGGAACCAGAAGTAAAAATTTTGGTGGATAAGGATCCCGTAAAAACTTCTTTTGAGGAATGGGCCAAACCGGGTCATTTCTCAAGAACAATAGCTAAAGGACCTGATACTACCACTTGGATCTGGAACCTACATGCTGATGCTCACGATTTCGATAGCCATACCAGTGATTTGGAGGAGATCTCTCGAAAAGTATTTAGTG